TGTATGCACCAAAAAGCCCTGGTTCAGCAGGGTAAATGCATTAAAAAGGGACAAATTTTATCCGATGGTGCCGCTATCGTTGGTGGGGAACTCGCTTTGGGAAAAAACGTATTAGTAGCTTATATGCCGTGGGAAGGTTACAATTTTGAGGATGCGGTACTTATTAGTGAACGTCTAGTATATGAAGATATTTATACTTCTTTTAATATCCGTAAATACGAAATTCAAACTCATGTGACAAGTCAAGGCCCCGAAAGAATCACTAATGAAATACCCCATTTAGAGGCCCATTTACTCCGTAATTTAGACAAAAATGGAATAGTGATGCTTGGCTCTTGGGTTGAGACGGGGGAGATTTTAGTAGGTAAATTAACGCCTCAGATGGAGAAAGAATCATCGTATGCCCCGGAAGATAGATTATTACGAGCCATACTGGGTATTCAAGTATCCACTTCAAAGGAAACTTGTTTAAAACTACCTATAGGTGGTAGGGGTCGAGTTATTGATGTGAGATGGATCCGGAAAAAGGGGAGTTCTAGTTATAATCCAGAAATTATTCGTGTATATATCTTACAGAAACGTGAAATCAAAGTAGGTGATAAAGTAGCTGGAAGACATGGAAATAAAGGTATTATTTCCAAAATTTTACCTAGACAAGATATGCCTTATTTGCAAGATGGAAGACCCGTTGATATGGTCTTCAATCCATTAGGAGTCCCTTCACGAATGAATGTAGGACAGATATTTGAATGCTCGCTGGGGTTAGCGGGTAGTCTGCTAGACAGACATTATCGAATAGCACCTTTTGATGAAAGATATGAACAAGAGGCTTCGAGAAAACTAGTCTTTTCGGAATTATATGAAGCTAGTAAGGAAACAGGGCATCCCTGGGTATTTGAACCCGAATATCCGGGAAAAAGCAGAATATTTGATGGAAGAACGGGAGAGCCTTTTGAACAGCCTGTTATAATAGGAAAGCCCTATATCTTGAAATTAATTCATCAAGTGGATGATAAAATCCACGGACGTTCCAGCGGACATTATGCACTTGTTACACAACAACCCCTTAGAGGAAGAGCTAAGCAAGGGGGGCAGCGGGTAGGAGAAATGGAGGTTTGGGCTCTAGAGGGATTTGGTGTTGCTCATATTTTACAAGAAATGCTTACTTATAAATCGGATCATATTAGAGCTCGTCAGGAAGTACTTGGGACTACGATCGTTGGCGGAATAATACCTAACCCCGAGGATGCTCCGGAATCTTTTAGATTGCTCGTTCGAGAACTACGATCTTTGGCTCTGGAACTGAACCATTTCCTTGTATCTGAGAAAAATTTCCGGATTAATAGAAAGGAAGCTTAATCGAAATGAATCGGAACGAATCAGAATTTTTCTTCTATGATCGATCGGTATAAACATCAACAACTCAGAATTGGATCAGTTTCGCCTCACCAAATAAGTGCTTGGGCCAATAAAATTCTACCTAATGGAGAAATAGTTGGAGAAGTGACAAAACCTTATACTTTTCATTACAAAACAAATAAACCGGAAAAAGATGGATTATTTTGTGAAAGAATTTTTGGGCCTATAAAAAGTGGAATTTGTGCTTGTGGAAATTATCGAGTAATCGGAGATGAAAAAGACGACTTGAAATTTTGTGAACAATGCGGAGTAGAATTTTTTGATTCTCGAGTACGACGATATCAAATGGGCTACATCAAACTGGCATGCCCAGTAACTCACGTGTGGTATTTGAAACGTCTTCCAAGTTATATCGCGAATCTTTTAGATAAACCTCTTAAAGAATTAGAAGGCCTGGTATACTGCGATGTGTGATTTGCTCGAAATTCGTTTTTTACAGACTTAGAATTAGTATCTGTCATCCCATTCAATCCGATTGAGATGCCCTGGCTCTGACATGTTTCTTGGGGGAGTAATATGAAGCTCAGAATTATAGGTGTAGTCGATACTCCTACATGAAAGGGGAATTAATCTATGGTCAATTACGTAACAAAAAAATAGGAATTTTAGAGTTGTACCTCGTGAAAAGGGCTTTTTTCTTGTGTAGAATTAACCATTCCCTTTCTTTTAGGGATAAATTCTATTCAAGTAAGCCAGTATGTCATGGTTTCAGGAGTCTATCCATCGCATATAGACTTTAAAGGTATCATGCCATAACCGTCGAGGTGAAGTCGGGACCTAAAAGATCGAAGAGAACGGTATATAGACAAGGAAATCCCTTATGAATTGCGTGGTACTCCTCTCATTTTTTTAAGTAAGGAGCTTTAGCATTCAAAGGGAAGTAGATTACTCAAAATTTTCATATTTTATTTATGTCGTAATTGAATAAAAAAAACGAATAAAAAAAATGAAATAACAATAAAGCAGAAGAAAATGTTGGTTGATCTTCACTGGTAACTTGAGTAAGGAGTAGATTTTTGGTTTTAGGGAAGAGGGTTCTCTAATTTGAAAACGGAAACATCTTTCTTTATTTTGATTTAGT